GAAACAACAAAAGAAAGGGATAAAAAAGAGAAGGATAAAGAAAAGAAGGATAAAAGAGAGGAAGAAGCACGGGTCAAAAGAGTGAAAGTTTGGGATAGCGTTACCTTTTCGCAACTAACAAGAGGATGTTTGTTAGTAACCAAATCGATTCTTCGAAAATATATAATCTTACCTTTATTGATAATAGCTAAAAATATTATTCGTATACTTTTATTTCAATCTCCAGAATGGTCGGAGGATTTTAGAGATTTGAATAGAGAAATACATATTAAATGCACCTTTAATGGAATTCCATTACCAGAAAAAGAATTTCCGAGAAACTGGTTAATGGAAGGTATTCAAATAAAAATCCTATTTCCTTTTCGTTTGAAACCTTGGCACAGATCTAAGTTACAATTCACTCAGAAGGATCAGGATCCAATGAAAGAGAAGAAAGGGCAAAAAAAGAATTTTGGCGGCTTCTTAACGGTTTTAGGCAAGACAACAGAAAGTCCTTTTGGTCCTCCTCGAAACGAAAAAGGACTTTATTCCTTTGATTTTAAACCCATTTTTAAGAAACTCGAAAAAAAAAGAAAAATGTTGAAAAAGAGGTGGTTTCTAGTTATAAGGGCTTTAAAACAACGAACAAAGTTTTTTACAAATGTCACAAAATCAAAAGAAAGGAAAAAAAAAGTTATCAAAAAAAGGTCCTTTTCCCTTTTAAAATTGAAAGCAAAACTAAAAGAACTAATGAGAATTTTTTTAGTATTTACCGGACTATATGAATTGAATGAAACTAAAAAAGATTTAATAACCAACAATCAGATAATTCATAAACCCTCTACTCAAATTAGACATATACCTATACCTATGGGTTGTACAAATTCTTCACTGCCCGAAAAACGAATGCAAGATTTGACCAATAGAACAAGTATAATCATAACTCAAATAAAAAAAATTACAAAAACAAAAAAAAAGAAAACTGTTTTTCTAATCTCAAAGACAAAAATGAATTCTAAAAAAAGAAGTTATGATCTGAAAAGATTAGAATATAGAATAAAAAGAAGAAATTATGAATTTTTCTATAAATTCCAGTATTTTAAAAAAATTTGTATTGAAAAAAAAGCCATATATACTGTTCTATTTATCATTAATATTCTCAGGATGAATTCACAACTTTTTCTTGAATCAGTCAGAAACCTTATTCATAAAGACATCCAAGATAATGAAGAAAATCAAGATAAAATTATGAAATTGAAGAGAAATAAAAAAGGGATTAACTTTATTTCGAATATAAAAGAGACTGCTACTAATATGAAAAGACATATTTTTGGTGACTTATCCTCTTTGTCACAAGCATATATATTTTATAAAATATCACAAACCCTACCTATTAACTTATATAAGTTAAGACCCACTCTTCGAGATGATGGAAAAGCTTTTTTTCTAAAAAAAAAAAGAAAGGATTTTTTTGAAGTACAAGGAATTTTTCATTCCGAATTAAGACATAAAAAAAACATTACTTTTATAACGAATCCATGGAAAAACTGGTTGTTAAGGACGGATCATTATCAAAAAGATTTCTCTCCGATAAGATGGTCTAGATTAATATCAAAAAAAAAGAGAAATCTTGTTAATCAACGATGTATGACTGAAAATAAGGGTTTAAATAAAAAGGATTCCTGTGAAAAGGAAAAAGACTTATTAATGAAGTACGAAAAACAAAAGAATTTTCAAGGGGAGTTATTACTAAAAAAAAAAATCAAAAAATACTCTCGATATGATCTTTTAGCGTATAAATCTATAAATTATGAAGATCCGAAGGACTCATCTATTTCTAGATTGTCATTAAAAACAAAAACTAAGCAAGGAATTTTCTATAATTTTACGATACCTAAACGCAAATTTATTCGTGGGTCAGAAGGGGTTTCTATTACTAACTGTCTGGAAGAAGACGAGACTCTGGAGATAGAACAAAATCGGGATAGAAAATATTTGGATTGGAAGATTTTCTATTTTTTTCTTAAAAAAAGAACCCAAATTGAATTTTGGATTGATACTGGAACAAAAAAAAAAAAAAACCTTTTTGACTGGATGGAAATGAATGAAAGACTACTAAGCGATTCCATATGCAATTTGGAACTTTGGCTCTTCCCAAAAAATTTGATACTTTACAATGCATATAAGAAAAAACCTTGGACCATACCAATCAAATTACTTCTTTTCGATTTGACTAGAAATGACAATCTTAGTGAAAAATCTGAAGAACTAGTAGATTTTGGATCAGTTTGCTTAAACCAAGAAAAATATCTTGAAGACAATTTTGCAGAATCAGACATGAAAAAAAAAAACTACAAAGGTTCTATGGAAGCGGAGCTTTTTTTATTCCTACAAAGACCTTTATGTTTTCAATTAAAATGGAATACTTCTGTAAAAAAAAAATTAGTCAATACTATGAAAGTTTATTGTTTCCTGCTTAAATCAATAAATCCAAATGGAGCGACTCTATCCTCTATTCAAAGGGGAGAAATAGGTATCAATTTTCTGCTAATTGACAACGATTTGAGTCTTACAGAATTTCTAAAAAAGGGAATATTTATTATCGAACCAGTTCGCCTGGCTGTCAAAAATGGAGGACACTTTCTTCTCTATCAAACCTTAAAAAATTCATTGGTTCATAAGAATAAACAAAAAATGAATAAAAAAGAAGAAGAAAGAAACTATGCGGATACAAAGAATTGGGATAAGTCCACAGGAAACAAAAAGAAAAATTATTATGATTTGCTTATTTCTGAAAAGACTTTATCTCCTCGGCAATGCCGAGAGTTGAGAATTCTACTATCTTTTAATTCCTTTACTTCCAAGAATCAAAAAGATATTAAGATAAATAACGAATTTTTTAATGGAAATAACACCAAAACCCGTAGTAATATTTCGAATAAAACCAAAAAGATTTATCGAGATAACAAAAAATTAAAAAATAAAAATCAAGTAATTAAATTGAAACTCTTTCTTTGGCCCAATTTTCGATTAGAAGATTTAGCTTGTATGAATCGCTATTGGTTTGATACTAATAATGGGAGTCGTTTTAGTATGGTAAGAATACATCTGTATCCACGATTAAAAAACTTTTACTAATAAGTTTTTCCTCTATTCCAGAGCGTATTTGCTGCCTAAAGACAAAAAGATACACGCATGTCTAGTTTTTCATTCTATTCTGATATATCTTGTTAAATTAACAAAATATTTTTTCAATCTAATATTGGTATAATTATTACTGATCAATTAGTATTACTGATCACTCACTATATCAATATATTATACTTTAAAAACTAATTAATATACTTTAAAAACTAATTAATATTTATCTATTATAATATATAATAGATAAATATTAATATAATCAAAATATTATACTATTTCAATTTAATTCAATTTAAAATTTAAGTAGGGGAAAAGATTTCATTTTATGGTTAAAAATTCATTCATCTCAGTTATTTCCCAAGAAGAAAAAAAAAAAAATGAGGGATCCACTGAATTTCAAGTATTCCGTTTTACCAATAAGATACGAAGACTTACTTCACATTTGGAATTGCATAGAAAAGACTTTTTATCCCAGAGGGGCTTACGGAAAATTATAGGAAAACGCCAACGACTGTTGGCTTATTTGTCAAAGACAAATGAAGTACGTTATAAACAATTAATTAATCAGTTGGATCTTCGGAAACCAAAAATGCGTTAAGTTGAAAAGTTAATTTTGAGTTCTTTTTTTTCTATTTATTCTATTTTTTAATTAGTAATAAATCTTCAATTTTGAATTTTGATAAATTTCTTTTCGTTTTCAATAAGTTAAGTTATGAAAGAATGAATCGAGGAAAAACCTATGAATATACCATCTACAAAACAAGACCTCATGATAGTCAATATGGGCCCGCACCACCCATCAATGCACGGTGTTCTTCGACTAATCGTTACTCTAGATGGCGAAAATGTTATTAACTGTGAACCCATATTAGGTTATTTACACAGAGGGATGGAAAAAATTGCAGAAAACCGAACAATTATACAATATCTACCCTATGTAACACGTTGGGATTATTTAGCTACAATGTTCACAGAAGCAATAACTGTAAACGGACCCGAACAACTGGGAAATATTCAAATACCTAAAAGAGCTAGCCATATAAGAGTAATTATGCTAGAGTTGAGTCGTATAGCTTCTCATCTGCTATGGCTTGGACCCTTTATGGCGGATATTGGAGCACAGACCCCTTTCTTCTATATTTTCAGAGAAAGAGAATTGGTATATGATCTATTCGAAACTGCGACAGGTATGAGAATGATGCATAATTTTTTTCGTATCGGAGGAGTAGCGGCTGATCTACCTCATGGATGGATAGATAAATGCTTGGATTTCTGCGAGTATTTTTTAACAAAGGCAGCTGAATATCAAAAACTTATTACGCGAAATCCTATTTTTTTAGAACGAGTTGAGGGAGTAGGTGTTATTGGTATAGAGGAAGCAATAAATTGGGGTTTATCCGGGCCAATGCTACGAGCTTCTGGAATGCAATGGGATCTTCGCAAAGTGGATCATTATGAATGTTACGACGAACTTGATTGGGAAGTCCCGTGGCAAAAGGAAGGGGATTCATTAGCTCGTTATTTAGTACGAATCAATGAAATGAGAGAATCCATAAAAATTATTCAACAGGCCGTGGAAGGAATTCCGGGAGGTCCGTATGAAAATTTAGAAATACGATGTTTTGATAGAGAAAGGGATATAGACTGGAATGATTTTGAATATAGATTCATTAGTAAAAAGACCTCTCCTACTTTTGAATTATCGAAACAAGAACTTTATGTAAGAATGGAAGCTCCAAAAGGGGAATTGGGAGTTTTTCTGATAGGAGACCAGAGTGGTTTTCCTTGGAGATGGAAAATCCGCCCCCCAGGGTTTCTCAATTTGCAAATTCTTCCTCAGTTAGTTAAAAGAATGAAATTGGCTGATATTATGACAATACTAGGTAGCATAGATATCATTATGGGGGAAGTTGATCGTTGAAATGATAATTGATACAACAGAAATACAAAATATACACTCTTTTTCCAGATTAGAATCTTTAAACGAAATTTTGAAGAGTATATGGATGCTGCTTCCGATTTTGACTCTTGTATTAGGAATAACAATAGGCGTGCTAGTAATTGTGTGGTTAGAAAGAGAAATAGCCGCAGGAGTACAACAACGTATTGGACCCGAATATGCCGGTCCTTTAGGAATTCTTCAAGCTCTCGCCGATGGGGTTAAACTGCTTTTTAAAGAAAATCTTCTTCCATCTCGAGGAGATACTAGTTTATTCAGTATTGGACCATCCATAGCAGTTATATCAATTCTACTAAGCTATTCAGTAATTCCTTTTGGCTATCACCTTGTTTTAGCTGATCTAAAGATTGGTGTTTTTTTATGGATTGCTATTTCAAGTATTGCCCCCATCGGACTTCTTATGTCAGGATACGCATCCAATAATAAATATTCTTTTTTAGGTGGTCTACGAGCTGCTGCTCAATCGCTTAGTTATGAAATACCATTAACTCTATGTGTGTTATCAATATCTCTACGTGTGAGTCGTTGAAACATAAACTTTTATCTACTACTTCTTTATAAGTATAAGAAACTGTGTAAATAATAAGCGAAATAACTTGGATGGAGCTGTTTATTTTCTTTTTTCGAGTTCTAGTTAGCGTTTAAGTTTATGAGCGAAATCAGATAGTTATATGAGTGAAAGAAAACAGCTTACAAATTCGCAGTAAATATAAATATTGAGTCTCATTATCCTAAGTACAAGAGGCAAGCGGAAAAAAGAAAAGCAGAAGAGAGCTTTTACCCCAGGATTGGGTGATTAGTCCTCCTGTCTTGAAGCGGGTTCATAATGATCAACCATATTGCTTTTTTACTATGTTTGGCGTGTATTACCAAATATGTATTACCATAACGGGGGATTGAGCAAAAACGCGTGGATGGTTAGGAACACCAAGATAGACAACGGATTAGTAATGGAGATTGTATCAAAATTATCCCAAAGGATATTTTTGCAAAAATAAAATAATAGTAAAATACAAAGTATGAAAAGAAAACTAATTGGGGCTTTAAATTGGTAGAAATAATCAGGTAGTACTTCCCACAATTCCGATCCAGAGTATGCTCCTATCCACAAATTAGAAAAATGACTATCAGAAACGAAATAACCCTTTACTTTGACCTTTTTACTTTATTTGTTTAAGCCCTTTTTTTCTTAGAAAAATAAACAAGGCTAGGAAAAAAATATCCCTAACACTCAAAAAAAGAAAATCACAATACAATAGAATAAAAAAGTAATTCTTTTTTTTGTAATCTAAAAAATAATAGGTTGAAATTTTGATTTATACAAATCTACTAAGGAGTATTTGATTGTAATATAAAGTTAGAAAAAAAGAAAATTATTATAAGGATGAGATCAATTCAGAAGTACTTTCTCCTTCTTTAAATTAGAATTTAAATTAGAATAATAACAGACAGAATTTCAGTGGTCTAATTGAGGGCGTTTGGATCCTATCTATTCTACAAACTAAGAACCCATATGACAAATATATCAAAATAAAGAGAATAGGCTTCGGCCCTTAGATATTTATTTATGACCCTCGAGGAGCCATATGAGGTGAAAATCTCATGTATGGTTCTGGAATAGCGATAGGAGCGACTCTGCTATTATCGACTATGATTATCTAATAGTTCAAGTACAGTTGATATAGTTGAGGCACAGTCGAAATATGGTCTTTTGGGGTGGAATTTGTGGCGACAACCAATAGGATTTATTGTTTTTCTAATTTCTTCCCTAGCAGAGTGTGAAAGATTGCCTTTTGATTTACCAGAAGCGGAAGAAGAGTTAGTAGCCGGTTATCAAACTGAATATTCGGGTATAAAATTTGGTTTATTTTATGTTGCTTCCTATCTAAACCTATTAGTTTCTTCCTTATTTGTAACAGTTCTTTACTTGGGCGGTTGGAATATTTCTATTCCGTACATTTTTGTTCCTGAGCTTTTTGAATTCAATAAAGTGAGTGGAGTTTTTGAAATAACAACAGGTATCTTTATTATATTGGCTAAAACTTATTTGTTTTTGTTCATTTCCATCACAACAAGATGGACTTTACCTAGGTTAAGAATGGACCAACTGTTAAATCTTGGATGGAAATTTCTTTTACCTGTTTCTCTAGGAAATCTATTATTAACAACTTCTTCACAACTTTTTTCACTCTAACTTTAATGGAATGGTATAGTCTATATTCCCTACTTGCTTCAAACAAGAGAAATAAACAAAAATCAAATTATTCCGAAATATTTCTAATATGCTCCCTATGGTGACTGGGTTATTAAATTATGGTCAACAAACAATACGAGCTGTAAGGTACATTGGGCAAAGTTTTATGGTTACCTTATCCCACGCAAATCGTTTACCTGTAACTATTCAATACCCTTATGAAAAATTAATTACATCGGAACGTTTCCGCGGTCGAATCCATTTTGAATTTGATAAATGTATTGCTTGTGAGGTATGTGTTCGTGTATGTCCTATAGATTTACCCGTTGTTGATTGGCAATTCGAAACTCATATTCGAAAGAAACGATTGCTTAATTACAGTATTGATTTCGGAATCTGTATATTTTGTGGTAACTGCGTTGAGTATTGTCCAACAAACTGTTTATCAATGACTGAAGAATATGAGCTTTCGACTTATGATCGTCATGAATTGAATTATAATCAAATTGCTTTGGGTCGTTTACCAACATCAGTAATTGACGATTATACAATTCGAACAATTTCAACCTTCCCCCAACTAAACAGGAGTGGGCTGGGCCCTTCAATTCAAAAAATACAAAATTTAAAATGAAAGAATAATTACTAAAACTAGAGAAATGAGGTTTTTTTGTTTTGTTTAGTCAATAAAATCGTTAGTAATCCCAACTATTGGTTTGGTGGTTGGATTGATTATGAGAGTTGCGACTTTATTTTGACTCAAAACCCATCCATTTTTGATTTAAAATTGATTAATCTTTACGTAATTTTTTTTTCGAAAGATAAAAATAAAAATGGATTTTTCAATATTATTGTCTAATATCGCACTTTCTTTTTGGGTAAGGAATAGTATTTTTCCCACAGTTATACCTACATCAATTCATACCATTTCGGATTGAATTCAATAGGATTTTATTCAATTAGGAACATATCAGAAAAATTTTTTCCTGGTCGAGTCAATAAGGTTATGAAAAAAAATTCGATGGATTTATCTTTTCTTTATACGTAAAATGGATTTGACTGGACCAATACATGATTTTCTTTTAGTTTTTCTGGGATTGGGTCTTATATCATTTGCTTTAGGGGTCGTATTACTTACCAACCCAATTTATTCCGCGTTTTCGTTAGGGTTGGTTCTTATTTGTATATCTTTATTTTATGTTTTATCAAATAGTTATTTTGTAGCTGCTGCACAACTCCTTATTTACGTAGGCGCAATAAATGTTTTAATCATATTTTCTGTGATGTTCATAAATGGTTCAGACTATTCCAAAGCTTTTTCTCTTTGGACCGTTGGAGGCGGGGTTACTTCGCTGGTTTGTACAAGTATTTTTGTTTTATTAATTGCTACTATTCCAGATACATCTTGGTACAGCGTTATTTGGACAACAAGATCAAACCAGATTATCGAGAAAGATTTGATAACGAATAGTCAACAAATTGGAATTCATTTATCAACAGATTTTTTTCTTCCATTTGAACTAATTTCGATAATTCTTTTAGTTGGATTAATAGGCGCAATTGCTGTGGCTCGTCAATAATAGTATTAAAGCCTTAGAACTACCCAAATAAATCTGAATTCAACTTTGTTTTATCTTATCGCACCAGGTTTCATTCTATTTAAAAATTCTTTGTTCATGCATAAATTTTTCTATATTTCGATTATAAATAGAACTTCTTTTCAAGTTCTTTTTCTTTTTATTCAATTTGAATTTATTACTAATATATGGTTTTTTATGTACTTGTTATATTTGACTCAACGGATTCTGTAGAATTTTTGTTCATATTGATATAAAGTTTTATTTTTACTCTTATTGTCTTATTGAAAGAAATAAAAATTGATAAGGAGTTGGTCAATGATACTCGAGCATATACTTGTTTTGAGTTCCTTTTTATTTTGTATCGGTATTTATGGATTGATCACGAGCCGAAATATGGTTAGAGCTCTTATGTGTCTTGAACTTCTACTGAATGCAGTTAATATAAATTTCGTAACATTTTCTGATTTTTTTGATAGTCGTCAATTAAAAGGAAATATTTTCTCAATTTTTGTTATAGCTATTGCAGCGGCTGAAGCAGCTGTTGGACTGGCTATCATTTCGTCAATCTATCGTAACAGAAAATCAACTCGTATCAATCAAGCAAATTTATTGAATAAGTAGTATTATTCATATAAATGAAAATATTCATGAATTCTATATATAATATTTGTTAAAATTGAAGAAATGAAAGTCTCTTGGCCCTCTTTCATGTACATACCTCAATCCAGAATTGATTCAAAAAATTCTGGTCAATTATTGATTCATCTTATGTCTAAAAATATTATTGAGTTACAAAACGACTAGATCGAAAATTTATGACGTTCAAAAGTTTATAGACCCAATGTCACATTCAGTAAAGATTTATGATACATGTATAGGGTGTACTCAATGTGTCCGAGCCTGTCCCACAGATGTATTAGAAATGATACCTTGGGACGGATGTAAAGCTAAGCAAATTGCTTCCGCTCCACGAACAGAGGACTGTGTTGGCTGTAAAAGATGTGAATCGGCCTGCCCAACGGATTTCTTGAGTGTTCGAGTTTATTTATGGCATGAAACAACTAGAAGCATGGGTCTAGCTTATTGATAGGTTTCCGACAACACTATTTTAATTTGAATACATTTTTTTTTATCGACAGAACCCGTCCTCAAAACAAAAAATAGAAGGATATTCTGTTTTGAGCACGGGTTTGTTTTTCTGGTCCAAGCGTATCTTGTCTTTACCATGAATTCTTTTCCTTGGTTAACATTCTTTGTAGTCTTTCCGATATCAACAGGTTCCTTAATTTTATTTCTACCTCAAACTCAGAGAGGGAATAAAGTAATTAGATGGTATGCTATATGTATATGCATTTTAGAACTGCTTTTAATGACCTACGCATTTTGTTATTATTTCCAGTCTGATGATTTATTAATTCAATTTTCGGAGAATTATAAATGGGTCAATTTTTTTGATTTTTATTGGAGATTGGGAATAGACGGACTTTCTGTAGGACCCATTTTACTAACAGGATTTATCACTACTTTAGCTACTTTAGCGGCTCGGCCAGTTACTCGAGATTCCCGATTATTCCATTTTTTGATGCTAGCAATGTATAGTGGTCAAATAGGATTATTTTCTTCTCGAGATCTTTTACTTTTTTTCATCATGTGGGAGTTAGAATTAATTCCCGTTTATCTACTTTTATTCATGTGGGGGGGAAAGAAACGTTTGTATTCAGCTACAAAGTTTATTTTATACACCGCAGGGGGTTCCATTTTTTTATTAATAGGAACTCTGGGTATCAGTTTATATGGTTCCGCTGAACCAACATTAAATTTTGAAACATCAGCCAATCAATCATATCCATTAGTGCTGGAAATAATATTTTATATTGGATTTCTTATAGCTTTTGCTGTAAAATTGCCGATTATCCCTTTACATACCTGGTTACCAGATACTCATGGCGAGGCCCATTACAGTACTTGTATGCTTCTAGCCGGAATCTTATTAAAAATGGGAGCATATGGATTGGTTCGGATCAATATGGAATTATTGCCCCATGCTCATTCTTTATTTTCTCCATGGTTGATAATACTAGGCACAATACAAATAATTTATGCAGCTTCAACATCTCCCGGTCAACGTAATTTAAAAAAAAGAATAGCCTACTCCTCAGTATCTCATATGGGTTTTATAATTATAGGAATTAGCTGTTTAAGCGATACGGGACTCAACGGAGCCATTTTACAAATAATATCTCATGGATTTATTGGTGCTGCGCTTTTTTTCTTGGCAGGTACCACTTATGATAGAATGCGTCTTCTTTATCTCGACAAAATGGGAGGAATGGCTTTTTTTGTTCCAAAAACATTTACAATGTTCAGTATCTCATCGATGGCTTCTCTTGCATTACCGGGCACGAGTAGTTTTTTTGCAGAATTGATAATTTTTTTTGGAATCATTACTAGCCAAAAATATCTTTTACTGCCAAAAATACTAATTACTTTTGTGATGGCACTTGGAGTGATATTAACTCCAATTTATTCATTGTCTATGTTACGCCAGATGTTCTATGGATACAAGTTATTTAATGCTCCAAACTCCTCTTTTTTTGATTCTGGCCCGCGCGAGTTATTTGTTTCACTTTCTATTCTTCTACCTGTAATAGGTATCGGGATTTATCCAGACTTCGTTTTCTCATTATCCGTTGACAAGGTTGAGGCTATTTTATCTAATTATTAATTTTTTAATTATTAATTTTTTAAGAATCCTAAAAAAAGTAGAAGTGGAAAAGTATTTTTCGACTTTTTTTTTAACGTAAAACAAAAAAAAATTGTAACCAGTAAAGTAGGGCTTTTTACAGAACCATTTGAATCAAGCAATGAGTGATTCAAATGGTTCGTTTACACAATGTTTTTTTTATATAGACTCATATGCTGCCCTATGTTTATTTTTATCAGACCCGCGTCCTCAATTCAATTAGATATTAATTGAAATAAACCATAACTATGCAGTCCTATTCCTAATAAATTAACTCCGAAATAACATATCCAAATTAAAAGAAAGCCTATAAAGGCCACAATTGCAGAATTTAGACCTTTCCATTTTTTATGTGTTCTAGTATGTAAATAAATTGCGAATATTGCCCAAGTAATAAAAGCCCAAGTTTCCTTTGGGTCCCAGTTCCAATATGATCCCCATGCTTCGTTAGCCCAGACTGCTCCTGAAAGAATACCTATAGTTAAAAGGATAAAACCGATACTAATAATACGATAGCCCCAACAATCTAATTGTTGAATCAACTGAGACCTATAATAATTGTTACAACAAAGAAAAAAAGTGTTTCGTAAAACAGTGCCGCTTTCGTTCATGTATTGAATCTCATCAAAAAAAAAAGATTCATTTAAAAAATTATTATTTTTAATTTGAAAGGGAATCTTTGTTATTTTTCGAAATGTAATGACTAGAAGAGCTACTCCTAATAATGATCCACATAAAAGGGCTGCATAGGCCAATATCATCATACTTACATGCATCACTAACCACTGAGATTGAAGAGCGGGTACTAATGTTGTAGATTGATGCACTTCAGTTAAAAAACCGGAAGTAGCAAAGCCCTGAATCAAAAGTGCACTTGGCGCGGTTATTAGATTTAAAAGGGTTTTCTTTTTTTTTAAATAAGGAATTATATGAATAATGGTTAAACTCCATGAAAGAAAGAGTAATGATTCATATAGATTACTTAATGGTAAATGTCCCCAAAAAATCCAACGAGTAACTAATAATCCAGTTATACAGAAAAAAGTAGTTATCATACCCTTTTCTGACGAATAATAGAGTTCTCTTATTTCATCAACTAATAAGGTTATTAAATGAATTGTAATTACAATGGAAACAACCGAAACGGATATATGGGTTAATATATGCTCAAAAGTCGAAAATATCATATAAAAAAAAGCCCCCCTCATTATTTCATTACTACAAAATAGCTATTATATTATTATTATATATCTATATAATAATATTATTCTTAGAATTGAAATAAGTAAGTGTTTTCGTTCTAGGAACTTGTATATGCCGCCACTCGGACTCGAACCGAGATGCTCTAGCACTGCTTCCTAAGAGCAGCGTGTCTACCGATTTCACCATAGCGGCTTCCCTTGCTAGAAATCATAATAACTCATTATTATTCAATCGTCGAGATTGAAAGAGTCAATTCAAGGCAATATTTTTGAGGTTAGTGAAGAAAAAAGTGATGAATCGAAACTCGTTTCATTTTTTGAACGTTCTAAATAAGAATTTTTTGATGGTAATTGATAGGTAGTGATAAGTCCTAAGAACCGATGGGGAAATGAAAATCCCCATCCCAGAACGGATAAAAGAGACTAAGAAGAAAGTTGAAACATTGTCTTTTGCATTTTTTTTTTTTTTTTTGAGTGTGTTTTTAACCAAAAAACCTTTTTTGAATTCAATTCAGTCGATAACAGACTTCGTTTTCTACCTATTCTAAAAGAAAAAATGAGTTCAATTAAATATTGATAAATATTGATCAATTCAAAATATTAGTGACTGACAATCCTTATTTTTTTTCTATTTTAGAATTGAAATTAGACAAACAACAAGACTTTTCTTAGAATCAAACTTATTTAGGTTTTTTCAACCTTTGATTGTTTATTTTTTTTTGTCCGACAAAAAAAACTTTTTGAATTGCCGGTCGAAAGAGATTTCGATAATGAAAAAGCTTTCAACGCTGCCCAATATCCCTTTCTTTTCCAAACATTTTTACGAATACGCTTTTTTGATATAGAAGTGCGCTTTTTTGGAACGGCCATTTAAAAATTGAGAGGTCACTCATTGCTATAATTGGATGTGAAAGACATTTTTAGTTAAAAAAGAATTGTTTTTTTTTTCTTTTCGATTCAGTATTGATGAATCTTTAGATCCTACTATCTTGCTAAAAGAAGGGATTCATTGCTTGCTATTTCTTCGAAAGGGAAGTATACCTAATTTTGATTTTAAAATCAAAATAAAAAAAGTGAAAGGAGATTACATCAGTTAGTCTATCTAAGGATGGATTTCTTTTAGAAAAAAAAAGAAATTTTTTTTCTTTACTTCTTTCAATTTCATACTTTGTTTTTTTCGTTCCATGGAACGTATGTTAATTTCAAAATTAATATTATTAATATTATAATGAATATAATACTATAGAACTTCCTCCAAGCATAAATATCTTTTTATATATTTTGATATTCTATATTTTGATAATGGAAGAGAATTAAACCTTCAAAAAGAATCAATTAATGATTACGGATAAATGAACTAAAAAACGGGTTTTAATTTGATTGTCTCAAGTTTTGTGCTTCCTTTTTCTGATTCATATCAAAATGAATTCTTTATTGTTTCTTTATGCATAGAAATATGTATTCTTTATTATATGGGTCTTTTTTATATAGGTTATAGTAGATATAGAAATTTTTCGTAATTCCGCATAATCCGCATAAAAAGAAAATGAAACTTTTCCCCTTTTTTGGGTCTTCATCAAAAACGTTCTTAAATAAAAGTCAGTATTTCTTTTTGACTGATAAGTCGATTATATTATTTGTTATTTGACCAACTCTAACTTCGTGATTTGAATATGTGCCGTGTTTTGAAAAGATTCATAATAATCATAAAGAATATCCAATTTTAGTTAGGTTTTACATATTTTGCTTTTTTATTGACTTTCTCTTTTGAAATTTGAAAAGGGACAAGAACGAGTGAGTAAGAAACAATTCAATATTAGAAAAAAACTTTTTATATGGAACATACATATCAATATTCCTGGATCATCCCTTTTATTACACTTCCAATTCCTATGGTAATAGTGGGGGGTTTTCTCCTTTTTCCGACAGCAACAAAAAAGTTTCGTCGTATGTTGTCTTTTTTGAGTGTTTTTTTGTTAAGTATAGTTATGCTTTTTGCAATCAACCTCCTTCTTCAGCAAATAAATCGCCATTCTATCTATCAATCTGTATGGTCTTGGACGATCAATAATGATTTTTCTTTAGAGTTTGGTTTTTTGATTGATCCGCTTACTTCCATTATGTTAATATTAATCACGACCGTTGGAATGATGGTGCTTATTTATAGCGACAACTATATGTCTCATGATAAAGGCTACTTG